AAGTCAAGAAATTCTCATCGAAACATCGAGAAATTGTGCATATAGAAAACTCTAAAGAAAGAAAAAAAGGAGACCCATGCCATGATTTTCAAATCTTTTCTACCTTTTCTACTTAGTAGTCTAAGTTTCTCGATGAGGATAATTAATTCGGTCGTTGTGGTCGGACTCTATTATGGATTTCTGACCACATTCTCCATAGGTCCCTCTTAGATCTTCTTTCTCCAATCTTGGATTAGGGAAGAAGGAGATATTCGCGACTACTGGCGGTTTCATTATGGGGCAGCTCATGATCTTCATATCGATCTATTATCCACCTCTGCATCTATTCTTTCTTAGCTAAACGGGTGGAAGATCCATCCAATTTGGTTATATCATGGACTCGAAAAGCGGATCTGAATGTGACTGAAATGCACGATCTTCACAGGTATCACTTTTCACGATACCTAAAAGATGGAATAGCGATTTTCGAACCATTTCCTATACGAGAATGGTTTCCATTACTTTGAGAAATGGATTCTATATCAAACTATAGCTATTGCATTAAAGAAGAAAAGAAACTAATAGAAGTCGAAGACGCGGAATGGTAGTGAATAGAGAGAAAGATTCTTCTGATTTTCTTGTTCCTGAAAATATTCTATCTATCTCCTAGACGCCGTAGAGAATTGAGAATTTTCATGTCTTTCAATTCTCGTACTCGTAATTGGAAAGTTACGGAAGGAGGTCCATCATTTTGCAATGAAAACAACATAAAAAACTCTGGACAATTTCGAAATCAGGCCAAGCGTCTTAATACATATGCAAAAAAATTCATTATTGGCCCACCATTGATTAGAAGATTTAGCTTGTATGAATCGCTATTGGTTTGATACGAATAATGGCAGTCGTTTCAGTATGTTAAGGATACAGATGTATCCACAATTCATTTAGAGTTACTTAATAGCCTATTTCTTATACCATATCTCTATCCCGTGAAATTCTCGAGCCGAAAGATGGATGCATATGCTGTGTTTCATTTTGCTAAACGATATCAATTAAATGGTGTATCAATTCCATAAATTGGATATAGCAATAAATAAATCAGCAAAATTCTTTTATTTTAGATAGAAGAAATGTTTCTTCTATCTAAAATAAAAGAATGTACCCTTCTATCCAAATCCAATTTGCATCGATAAAATAAATCCAAATTCCAGTAGTAGATGAATAATTGCAAATTTTTGTGTGTACGAGATTAGAATAACTTCAAAATAACTGACATAATTTTGTATTTTTCCTGATCAGAAAAATACATGAAAAAGAAAGGAGGTAGAAAAATTTTGGGATTTATGGTTAAAGAAGAAAAAGAAGAAAACAGGGGTTCTGTTGAATTTCAAGTATTCAGTTTCACCAATAAGATACGGAGACTTGCTTCACATTTGGAATTACACAAAAAAGATTTTTCATCGGAAAGAGGTCTACGAAGACTTTTGGGAAAACGTCAACGTTTGCTGGCTTATTTGGCAAAGAAAAATAGAGTACGTTATAAGAAATTAATCAGTCAGTTGGATATTCGGGAGAAGTAATTTAATCGTTCGAATTTTTTTCTTATTTTATTAGTAGTCTTATAGTAGTCTTAGATTTTTCATTTTGATGAGCCTCGTTTTGAGGAATTCATGGAATAATCCATTTTCATGGAATAATGAATTAAGGAAGAAAGGATATGAGTCTACCGCTTACAAGAAAAGATCTCATGATAGTCAATATGGGCCCTCAGCACCCATCAATGCATGGTGTTCTTCGACTGATCGTTACTCTCGATGGTGAAGATGTTATTGATTGTGAACCCATATTAGGCTATTTACACAGAGGAATGGAAAAAATCGCGGAAAACCGAACTATTATACAATGAGGGAGATAGAAGAGGGAGATAGAAAGAGGGAGATAGAAGAGGGAGATAGAAAAATAGAAGAGGGAGATAGAAAAAAATAGAAAAAGATAGAAAAAAGAAAAAGAGAGAGATATAGAAAAAAGAAAAAGAGAGAGATGGTAGAAAAGGGGGAGAGATGGGGGAAGAAGATAGGAAGGGGAATAAGGGGGCTCTTTAGGCAGGAGACGGGGGAATTCCTTAAGTTAAGAAAGAAAAAAGAATAAGAACACGGATACATAACATAAAAAAAAGAATAAATAAGACGATATTCGCCCTCCCCCTACATATTTAATTTCTTCTCCTATACAAAAACCAGCAAGACCTACTCCATTGGTAATTCCATCAATGACACCCTTATCGAAAAACTGCGTTAGTTCAGTTAATCCTCTTATACCCAGGGTAAAGACCCTAGTATAGAAAATATCTATATAACCACGATTATATGACCAACTGTATATCTTTTTTTTTACTTGATCCGAAAAAAACTTTTTCGGACTCTCTTTTACAAGAGAATTTATTAAATCCAAATTCTGAAAAAAGGAATAAGCGGATCCATAGAAGATATATGCTATGGATAGACCAAACATAGCTAGACTTACAGAAGAAATTGCATTAGTGATAAATTCATATGAATTTATGGAAGAATTAGAACTTTCCTGGAAAAAATTTATTGAGGGAGTTAACCACTTTGATAATATGGTTAACTCCGTTATTCCATTATCCATTACTCCATTATCAAAATGGATTCCTATGGATCCAATGAACAAAGTAAAAAGCAGTAATATAAAAAGAGGGAATAGCATAGTATTTCCCGTTTCATGAGGATAGACAAAAGTGTTTTTAGCCCCAAAGGAAGTACTAAAGGACCCTATCCTATTTCTTGTATTACCATGAATTTTGGATATATTTTGTGAAAAAAAAGAAACTCCACTCTTCGTTGTTGATAAAATGAAATCTCTATTCACTCCTTTGGGTATCCTTTTTCCCCATAAGGATATTGAATACAACGAACCCTCTTTAGTGCTACTGTAATTTTGAAAATGAACACGCAGGTACCCATCAAAAGTAAGTAAATATATCCGAAACATATAAAACGCAGTTAATCCTGCAGTAAAAGAGGCTATTATTCCAAAAAAGGGTGAATACAACCAACTATTACTAAGGATTTCATCTTTGGACCAGAAGCAAGCAAGAGGTGGAATACCACAAAGAGAAAGCGTACCCCATAAAAAAGTAGTTCTTGTAATTGGAACGTATTTTCTTAAACCACCCATAAGAACCATATTCTGACTTTTATCTGGTGAATATCCAACAAGAGGTTCCATTGAATGAATAATGGATCCGGATCCCAAGAACAATAAAGCTTTCGAATAAGCATGAGTGATCAAATGGAATAAAGCAGCTTGATAAGAACCTATACCTAGAGCTAACATCATATAACCCAATTGAGACATTGTAGAATAGGCTAAGCTTCTTTTAATATCTCTCTGAGCAAGAGCTAAAGTAGCTCCTAAGAAGAGTGTTATTGTACCTACTAAAGAAATGAAACTCATTATTAAAGGTAGGGATATGAAAAGAGGAAGAAGTCGAGCTAGAAGAAAAATCCCCGCAGCAACCATAGTTGCTGCGTGTATAAGAGCCGAAATGGGAGTGGGTCCTTCCATAGCATCGGGTAACCATACGTGAAGAGGGAATTGTGCAGATTTCGCAACTGCACCAAGGAATAATAAAAAAGCACACAAAGTAGTAAGTAAGGAATTAATCCCATTATTAGGAATCCAGTTATTAGCTATTTTGAACAAATCCCGAAACTCTAAACTACCTGTTATCCAAAAAAAACCTAAAATTCCTAATAACAGACCAAAATCCCCTACACGATTAGTTACAAAAGCTTTTTGACAAGCACTCGCTGCAATTGGCCGTGTAAACCAAAAGCCTATCAATAAATAGGAACACATTCCCACAAGTTCCCAAAAAAAATAAATTTGTATCAAATTGGAACTAGTAACCAATCCCAACATGGAAGTATTGAAAAAACTTATATAAACAAAAAATCTCAAATATCCTTCATCGTGAGACATATAATCGTCACTATAAATAAGAACGAGGATTCCTACAGTAGTAATTAGTATTAACATAATAGAAGTAAGCGGGTCGATCAAGTATCCAAATTCTAAGGAAAAATCATTATTGACGGTCCAAGACCATAGATATTGATAGATAGAACTTCCATTTATTTGTTGAATAGATAGGTGAACTGAGAATACCATAGCTATACTTAAGAGTAAAACACAAGGAAAAGCCCATATGCGACGAAGATTTTTTGTTGCTGTCGGAATAAGAATAAGTCCAAACCCCATTGACATAATAACTGGAAGTGGGAGAAGAGGGATTACCCATGCATATTGATATGTATGTTCCATAAGAAAAGAAATTGCAATTTTTACTTGAAATTTTTCTAAAAAATAAAATTGTTTCCGATTCACCAAACCAATTCTTATCTCTTTCTGAAGGAATTCAAAAAAATAAGAATAAGACAAAATACTGGAATTCTGAATTTTTCCAAATTTCTCTCATTGAAATAATCAAAAATTCAGAATGGGTTTACTTGGTTAAATTCAAAAAGTTAATTAACTAACTTTGTTACCTAGTTATTACCTAAAGAAGGATATTTGTTAAAATACAAAAAAGGATTGAATCATTTTACTTTCTATTCATTTTTGTATTTCTTTCTATTAAAATGAAGATGAAGCAGCTCTCATGTTTCGTAACTGATTGATTGAATTCCAATGAAAACCTATGTTTATAGGAAATTATCGAATATTCCTTACTTCATATAGAACTGAAATCCTAATGACTAGAATTACCTAAGTTTTAGAATGTCTTGTTTAAGAGACTAAGTATTTTTTTTTGTTTTGATTGGAATTCCATTATGGAATACCATTCTGAACTTAATTAACTATTTGAATTTTCCCTTCCTTTTATCCCCCATATAAGATGGGGGATAGGCCGTAGATCTATATATGGAGTATACTTAATATATAAATTGATTTAAATAGAAAACCTTTGTATATATTCTATATTATTAAAACAAAGTATAAAATATATATGAAAAATATGCTAAAAAATTCTTGTCTTATCCGCATTAGAGAAAATAAAGTAAAAAAGAATTCAGAATTTCAGTTCAGTATCTAAGTATAAATACTAAGAAAAAACAGAAAGAAGAATTGATTTGCGGCAATAGATGTCTTTCACATACAACTAGAAAAAAGTAATCTCCTTTTTGAATGGCAGTTCCAAAAAAACGTACTTCGATGTCAAAAAAGCGTATTCGTAAAAATCTTTGGAAGAAAAAGACTTATTTTTCCATAGTACAATCTTATTCTTTAGCAAAATCAAGATCATTTTCCAGCGGCAGCGAGCATCCAAAACCAAAGGGTTTTTCTGGGCAACAAACAAACAAATAATCTGGTTTTGGAATAATCTGAATTGACCTATCCCAAAGAAATTCCAATTATTTAATATGAATAATTCGGATTAATTAATGAATGTACTTTTATGTGTCGAATTCCTCGGTACAATATTCTTAGAACTAACCCCTCTGATATATAGAACAAAAGTTTTTGGTATACTGTGTCCTAAGTATTCTTTTCCTATCAACGAACTTTTCATAATAGAATCCTCATAATAAAATATGAGGATTCTATTATGAAAAGTAGAGTATTCTTGCAATAGGACTTACAACTTCTACCTATCTTATCAAAAATCCACAAAAAAATAGGTTTAGGCTTGGTAAATCATATTAATAAGGGCATAAAGGCTTTCATTCTAGAAATTTTGCTAAAATCCAAAATTCTTTGTATTTAATGATGAAATTATAGAAATTCTAATGGATAGATTGAAAGATTTTTTTTTATTTCAATGAGAAACTAATTAGAAAAAAAATGAGTTCTATATTGCAACTGAGAAAAAACAGTTCCAACTCTTTCAAGCTTTGTTTCTATTGGGCAAAGCAAGAGTTTATTGTTAAAAAAATCCCCAATGATACTACCAAACGAAGTCCATTTTAATGAAGATTCTAATGTTCCTAAATTCTATGGACTCTCCCAATCTCGACGATTTGCGAGAAAATAACTATTATTCTTTTAACTTCCCTATTATTTAAAGTTAGCCGCCATGGTGAAATTGGTAGACACGCTGCTCTTAGGAAGCAGTGCTCAAGCATCTCGGTTCGAGTCCGAGTGGCGGCATTCTCAAAAAAGAATACAATAGATTAGAAAATGGATTCAATTCGAAATTTCCAATTTTGTAATGGGACCTTCTCCTTATGCTATTTGCAACTTTAGAACATATACTAACTCATATCTCTTTCTCAACCATTTCAATTGTGATTACAATTCATTTGATAACCTTATTAGTTCGTGAACTTGGGGGATTACGTGATTCGTCAGAAAAAGGAATGATAGCTACTTTTTTCTCTATAACAGGATTCTTAGTTTCTCGTTGGGCTTCTTCGGGACATTTTCCATTAAGTAATTTATATGAGTCATTGATCTTCCTTTCATGGGCTCTGTATATTCTTCATACGATTCCTAAGATACAGAACTCTAAAAATGATTTAAGCACAATAACTACGCCAAGTACTATTTTAACGCAAGGCTTTGCCACGTCGGGTCTTTTAACTGAAATGCATCAATCCACAATACTAGTACCTGCTCTACAATCTCAGTGGTTAATGATGCATGTCAGTATGATGTTACTAAGCTATGCAACTCTTTTGTGCGGATCCTTATTATCCGCCGCTCTTCTAATCATTAAATTTCGAAAGAATTTCAATTTCTTTTTAGAAAAGAAAAAAAATGTTTTAATTTTAAATAAAACATTTTTCTTTAGTGAGTTTAGTGAGATTGAATATTTCTATGTAAAAAGAAGTGCTTTAAAAAACACCTCTTTTCCTTCATTTCCAAATTATTACAAATATCAATTAATTGAGCGTTTGGATTCTTGGAGTTATCGTGTCATTAGCCTAGGGTTTACCCTTTTAACCATAGGTATTCTTTGTGGAGCAGTATGGGCTAATGAGGCGTGGGGATCCTATTGGAATTGGGATCCTAAGGAAACTTGGGCATTTATTACTTGGACCATATTCGCAATTTATTTACATAGTAGAACAAATCCAAATTGGAAGGGTACGAATTCTGCACTCGTAGCTTCGATAGGATTTCTTATAATTTGGATCTGCTATTTTGGTATCAATCTATTAGGAATAGGTTTACATAGTTATGGTGCATTTACATTACCATCTAAATGATTACATAACATAAAACCTTCGTGAAATGAAAGTTTTTCCATTTTTGTTTGATTTGAGAACCCTTGAACGCCTTCTCAAAGGGTTCTCAAAAATTCGAGATAGATCTAATTAGACTTTTTTACTTTTTTCTGAATTATTTGGTTTTTCCACTATGGAATATAGAGCGGACTAGTAAAAAAAAATTTATTTAGGATAATAATTGGATAAGAGAGCCTCTACCTTGTCAACCGATAGCGAGAGAACAAAATCTGGATAAATACCAATTCCTATTACTGGTAAAAAGATACAGATTAAAAGAAAGAGTTCTCGTGGTCCAGAATCCACCAAATTTGCGTTTGGAACATGAAATAGCTTGTATCCATAGAACATCTGGCGTAACATAGATAATAAAAAAATAGGAGTTAATATCATTCCAATTGCCATTACAAAAGTAATTAGCATTTTTGGTATTAACAGAAATTTTGGACTAGTAATTAGTCCAAAAAATACTACTAATTCTGCAACAAAACCGCTCATTCCTGGTAAGGCAAGAGAAGCCATTGAAAAGCTACTAAACATGGTAAAAATTTTCGGCATTGGGATAGATATCCCCCCCAGTTCTTCGAGATAAACAAGACGCATTCTATCACAAGCCGTTCCCGCCAAGAAAAAAAGTGTAGCACCAATAAATCCATGGGATAGTATTTGTAAAATAGCTCCATTGAGTCCAATGTTGGTTATGGAACCAATTCCTATAATTATGAAACCCATGTGAGATACGGAGGAGTAGGCTATTCTTTTTTTGAAATTTCGTTGACCAAGAGAAGTTGAAGCTGCATAGATTATTTGCATCGCTCCTATTATTACCAACCAGGGGGAAAATAGATAATGGGCATGAGGTAACAATTCCATATTGATCCGAATCAATCCGTATGCTCCCATCTTTAATAGGATTCCCGCTAAAAGCATACATGTACTGTAATGCGCTTCCCCATGGGTATCTGGTAACCACGTATGTAGGGGTATAATCGGCAATTTGACAGCATAAGCAATAAGGAAGCCAAAATAAAATAGTATTTCCAATGTTGCAGGGTATGATCGATTAATTAATCTTTCCAAATCTAATCTTGGTTCGTTGGAACCATATAAGCCCATACCTAGAACTCCGATTAAGAAAAAAATGGAACCGCCTGCAGTATACAAAATAAATTTTGTAGCTGAATACAGACGCCTCTTTCCCCCCCACATGGATAAAAGTAAGTAAACAGGAATTAATTCTAACTCCCACATGATAAAAAAAAGTAAAAGGTCTCGCGAAGAAAATAATCCTATTTGACCACTATACATTGCTAGCATCAGGAAATAGAATAATCGCGAATTCCGGGTAACTGGCCAAGCTGCTAAAGTAGCTAAAGTAGTGATAAATCCTGTCAATAAAATAGATCCTAATGAAAGTCCATCGATTCCCAATCTCCAGTGGAAATCAAAGACATCTATCCATTTAGAATCCTCCTTTAATTGGATTAAGGGATCCTCCAATTGGAAATGATAACAGAATGCATAAGTCATTAGAAGGAATTCTAATAAACAAATAGATATAGTATACCACCTAACGATTTTGTTTCCCCTATGAGGTAAAAAGAAAATTAATGAACCTGCAAATATCGGCAAAACAACAAGTATTGTTAACCAAGGAAAATAACTCATGATAAAGTGATAAAGAGAAGATACGTTTTGACCAGAAAAGCCCGTGCTCGAAATAAGCGAGCACAGGCTTCCTCGGTAAAGAGGAATCAGACGATTCAAGTGGAGTTTTTTGTAACGTATCAATAAGATAGAGCCATGCTGCGGGTTGTTTCAGGCCCTAAATAAACGCGGACACTTAAAAAATCTGTTGGGCAGGCAGATTCGCATCTCTTACAACCCACACAATCTTCGGTTCTCGGCGCGGAAGCAATTTGCTTGGCTTTACACCCATCCCAGGGTATCATTTCTAATACATCTGTTGGACAAGCTCGTACACATTGAGTGCATCCTATACATGTATCATAAATTTTTACGGAATGTGACATTGGATCTATAAATTTTCCTTTTCAACATAAAAATTTTCGATCTGGTAAAAATGAAATTAGTACTATATGAGTCATATGTATTGTAGACACCAGACGAAGCAATGGTTTATCCAAACTTCAACAAATAAATAAATAAAATAATGCAATATATTTCTTAATCCGTTTGTGAGAAAGCGTGAAAAGAGCCAAGAGACTTGAATTTTTGGCTTCAACAATCATAATTATACGAATTGTACATACGAATTCGAATTAGCCAATTTATTGGCTATCGTCTTTTCAATATAAATATAAATTATTGCAATATTCAAATTGCAATATCAATGAATTGCAAAAATTCAATAAGTAAAAAAGAATACTATGTAATAGTAATAACCTAATCAAAAAATAGATATTATAAAATAATAAGAAAATAGTATTCGATTTCTATTCATCTTAATATTTGATATTATTATTATATGTGCGCCTTTGTTTAGAGGATTTTATGTCTAATTATTCAAAAAATTAGATTGATTGATACGAGTTGATTTCTTGTTACGATGGATGGAAGAAAGAATGGATAGTCCAATAGCTGCTTCAGCAGCCGCAAGGGCTATAACAAAAATTGCGAAAATGTCTCCTTTTAATTGGCGACTATCAAATAGATCAGAAAATGTTACGAGATTTAGATTAATTGAATTCAGTATAAGTTCAAGACATATTAGAGCTCTAACCATGTTTCGGCTTGTGATCAATCCATAGATACCAATCGAAAATAAATAGACACTAAAAAAAAGTACATGCTCAAACATCATTAACTAACTCCTTATCAATCTCGATTCATTTCAATATGAGGACAAGAATTGAACCGATTCCATTAATTAGAATAGAACAGTTACACAACAAAAGAGAAAAGAAGGTATTTGTTGGCAGTAGATGGGTTTTACTAAATCAAAATTGTGATTCTTTAGTTATTTATTTTAGATTTGAAATTCTAAGTATTTCTTATTGCCGAGCCATAGTAATTGCACCTATTAAAGAAACTAGAAGAATTATGGAAATGAGTTCAAACGGAAGATAAAAATCAGTTGCTAAATGAATCCCAATTTGTTGAACGTTATTTATGAGACCCTGTTCTACTATTTGGTTTGATCTTGTAGTCCAAAGAATTCCATACCATGACGTATCTGGGATAGTAGTCATTAGTGAAAAAAGAATAGTTATACAAACGAGTGAAGTGAACCCATCTCCAATAGTCCAATAATTCTTATTTTTAGACCATTCTGAGCCATTTACGAACATTACGGCAAATATGATCAAAATATTTATAGCTCCCACATAAATAAGAAGTTGTGCGACAGCTACAAAGTAGGAATTCAATAAAATATAGAATAAGGATATACAAACAAGAACTAATCCCAGCGAAAAGGCAGAATAAATTGGGTTGGTAAGTAATACTACTCCTAGACCTCCTAGTAGAAGAACAAATCCCCCAAATAGCACAAGAATCTCATGTATTGGTCCAGGTAAATCCATTATGGATAAGAAGAAATTAATAGTATAAAATTTTTCATGAACTGACTAAAACTAAAAGATTCAAGGAAGGAAAAAGGGATTAGGATATTTTTTTGTATATAAGTTGTATAGTTAGAAATCACATCACGAAAATCCACTCTCATTTTAAATCAGGAATAATTTGCAATAAGCAGTAGTTATTCGTTTTTCTTTATAGTTAATAAAAAACTATTGGATTTTTCTTTTTTGTTAGAAAAATCCTAGTAACTAATAATTAGTAACCGTTCTTGAATTCCAAGATTTTTCTTCGTCTATTTTACTTTGAGTCGAATTCCTAATTGTTTGAATTGTGTAATCTCCCATTATGGAGATTGGTAACCGACTCAAAGCAATTTGATTGTAATTCAATTCATGACGATCATAAGTAGAAAGTTCATATTCTTCAGTCATTGATAAACAGCTTGTCGGGCAGTACTCAACACAATTACCACAAAATATACAAACTCCGAAATCAATACTATAATTAAGCAATTGTTTCCTTTTAATATCCTTTTCAAATCTCCAATCCACAAGGGGTAGATCTATCGGGCATACGCGAACACATACTTCACAAGCAATACATTTATCAAATTCAAAGTGGATTCGCCCCCGGAAACGCTCCGATGTAATTGATTTTTCATAAGGGTAGTGAATCGTTATAGGTAAACGATTTGTGTGGGATAAGGTAATTATGAAACTTTGACCAATGTACCTTGCAGCGCGTATTGTTTGTTGACCATAACTCATGAACCCAGTTACCATAGGGAACATATTCTAAATATCTATGAAAAAGGTATGTTTCTTTCTCTTGTTTGAGAGAACTTTTGTGTTGAAAATATTCTTACTGTTATTGTATTATCTTATTTATAGTGAAACAAGTTGGGAAGAAGTTGTTAATAAGAGATTGCCCAGGGAAATAGGTAAAAGAAATTTCCATCCAAGATTTAATAACTGATCCATTCTCATCCTGGGTAAAGTCCATCTTATTGTGATAGAAATGAAGAGAAATAAATAAGCTTTAGTTAATGTAATAAAGATACCCATTGTCATTTCCAAAATTCCAACCATTTTATTCATTTGGAAAAATTCAAAAAAGGATATATAGGGAATAGAGAAATTCCACCCGCCTAAGTAGAGAACTGTTACAAATAAAGAGGAAACTAATAAATTTAGGTAAGAAACAAGATAAAATAAACCATATTTGATACCGGAATATTCGGTTTGATAACCTGCTACTAATTCTTCCTCTGCTTCTGGTAAATCAAAGGGTAATCTTTCACATTCTGCCAAAGAAGAAATTAGAAAAACCAGAAAACCTATAGGCTGACGCCAAAGATTCCATCCAAAAAAACCATATTTTGACTGTGCTTCAACTATATCAACTGTACTTGAACTGTTAGATAATCATAGTCGATGATAACATCACAGTTCCCACCGCTATTCCAAAACCGTACATGAAACCTTAGCTTCATACGGCTTCTCTATGATCAGAAAAAAGGAAAGGGTTGTTTCGTTTCGGTATTATCCCCCTGGGCATAGATAGAATTAGGTAAGATAAAATCGATTGGAAAGTCCTAAATTAGACCAAAGGAATTCCGTCTGCTAGAATAAGAAAAAGCGCTTCCGAATTGATCTCGTCCTTTATAATATAATGAAAATTTTTCTTTGTTCAGTAATAACTTAATATTGGAATAAAACACTCGTTATAGCAATTAATAAATGAAAAGAATTAGGGATTAATTCATGAGGAATTCTGTATTAATATGAATAGAGGAAGGAAAGAATAAATAAATATCTTTTTTTTTGTATTGCATTCCATATCTTTTGTCCTATTCTTCTTTCCCCGGGGAAGGGTACTTAAAAAGAAAAAAGTAATAAAGGATTAATTCGTTCTTGATAGCCATTTCTTTAACAAGTGAAAGGGAACATACTCTGGATCGGAATCCGAAGAAAGTACTACTTGATCATTTCCACCAATTTCAAGTCCTTATTATGATTCCTTTTATGAGGAAAAATCTCTAATGCCTTAGATTCCCTCATTACTAATCCTTTATGTACTTTAGTGTTCCTAACCCCTCACTAATTTTTGATGGATTCCCCTTATGATTCTAAGTTATAGTAATAACTCGGAATATTCTAGTAATGGAATTCCATATCGCGAATCCTTTATTCTTGCCCGCTTCAAGATATGATGACTAATCAAAAAATCTCAACCTTGGGGTAAAGAGTTTACACTACTTATGTTTACTTCAACTTTTTTCTTGTACGTAGGAAATGAGATTTTTTCTTTTTACTACAAATTAATAAGCTGTTTTATTTCACTCATATAGCTATCTAGTTTAACTTACCAACCCGAATACAGAATAAGAAAAGGAAGATAAATATTCAATGGATTTTGGAGGAAAAAGATCCTATTTTAACGAATCACACGTAGAGATATTGCTAGCACACAAAAAGTTAATGGTATTTCATAACTAATAGATTGAGCAGCAGCTCGTAGACCGCCTGAAAAAGAATATTTATTATTTGAGCTATATCCTGCCATAAGAAGACCAATAGGAGCAATACTTGAAATGGCAATCCATAAAAAAACACCAATACTAAGATCGGCTAAAACAAAACGATATCCCAAAGGGATAACTAAAAAACTTAATAAAATTGATATGACCGCTATAGAAGGTCCAATGCTAAATAAAGGAATATCTCCTCGGGATGGCAGGATATCCTCCTTAAAAAGTAGCTTAGTTCCATCGGCTATAGCTTGAAGCAGTCCCAGGGGGCCAGCATATTCAGGACCAATACGTTGTTGTATCGATGCGGATATTTCTCTTTCTAACCACACAATTACGAGTACTTCTATTGTGATTCCCAGTAGGAGGGTCAAAATGGGTAGAATCCATATCAGTCCATAGACTTCTTTTAATAATTCCGATTTCGAAAAAGAATTGATAGTTTCTATCTCTACCCTATCTATTATCATTTCAACGATCAACTTCCCCCATAATGATATCTATACTACCTAATATCGTCATGATATCAGCCAATTTCATTTTTTTAACTAGTTGAGGAAGAATTTGCAAATTAATAAAACCGGGTGGACGAATTTTCCATCTCCAGGGGAAAAGACTATCATCTCCTACCAGATAAATTCCTAATTCACCTTTTGGAGCTTCCACTCTTACATAAAGCTCTTGCTTTGACAATTCAAAATTGGGCGAAGGTTTTTTACCAAGAAATCGATATTCAAAATCATTCCATTCGGAATTCTTTGTTTTCTTAAAGCGTCGGACTTCTAAATTCTCATAAGGGCCTCCAGGAATTTTCTCTACAGCCTGTTGAATAATTTTGATGGATTCCCTCATTTCACCCATTCGTACTAAATAGCGAGCTAATGAATCCCCTTCTTTTTGCCATTGGACTTTCCAATCGAATTGGTTGTAAGACTCATAAGGATCAACTTTACGAAGATCCCATTGTATTCCAGAAGCTCGTAACATCGGTCCCGATAAGCCCCAATTTACTGCTTCTTCTCCGCTAATAAAACCGACTCCTTCAACTCGTTCTAAAAAAACGGGATTCCGTGTAATAAGTTGTTGATATTCAACAACTCCTCGTAAAAAATAATCACAGAAATCTAAACATTTATCGACCCATCCATAAGGTAGATCGGCGGCTACCCCTCCGATGCGAAAGTAATTATGCATCATTCGCATACCTGTAGCAGCTTCAAATAGATCATATATCAATTCTCTCTCTCTAAAAATATAGAAAAAAGGGGTCTGTGCGCCTAGATCCGCCATAAAAGGTCCAAGCCATAACAAGTGAGAAGCTATACGGCTCAACTCTAACATAATTACCCTAATATAGCTGGCTCTTTGGGGTATTTGAATATTCTCCAAGAATTCTGGTGCATTTACCGTTATTGCTTCTGTAAACATAGTAGCTAAATAATCCCACCGTGTTACATAAGGTAAGTATTGTATAATAGTTCGGTTTTCCGCGATTTTTTCCATTCCTCTGTGTAAATAGCCTAATATGGGTTCACAATCAATAACATCTTCACCATCGAGAGTAACGATCAGTCGAAGAACACCATGCATTGATGGGTGCTGAGGGCCCATATTGACTATCATGAGATCTTTTCTTGTAAGCGGTAGACTCATATCCTTTCTTCCTTAATTCATTATTCCATGAAAATGGATTAT